TCTCGATAAAATGACTTAAGTCATAACACAAAAACGCATTGTGCAAGAATCCATACATAGTTCCATTCTTTTTTTTTAGATACGTTACGTTACCCGAAAATAAAAGAAGGAGTAATCAAAAAGTCATTTTTGATTTCTGTTTAATCATGTTTAAATTAATAAAAATCAAATACATTCAAAATAAATCATTGTTATCCAGTATTCATGGGAAAAAAGAGCCATGCCAGTACCTAGCTGGGCTCTGGCCGTATAAAAAAAACTATAAAATAAAATAGAATTAAATATATAATTATTAAATAAATATATATATTATAATATATTCTTTTTTATATAGAATATATAATAATGAATAGAAATCAAATAGAAAAAAAAGAGATAAGATATCAATCAAATAAGATGTAAAGAAGGCTTTTTTTTTTTTTCAAGCCCTACCTTTTCTTTTTGTTTATGCGATGTAACATAAACATAATAATTCAAATTTTTTATTGGGGAGAGATGGCTGAGTGGACTAAAGCGTCGGATTGCTAATCCGTTGTACGAATTTTTGTACCGAGGGTTCGAATCCCTCTCTTTCCGTTTCCGTTGATTGATGATTTGGTATTTTTTTCGTTTGAACTTATGGAGCTTCTTTTTTTTCCTTCCTTGTTTCTTTCATTTTTTTTTACTAGTTAAAGATTTAACATAGATAGAAAAACCAAAAATATTTCAAAATCCAGCACAAGTAAGGAAAACACATAAAACAAAAAATATTTTCTTATTCTTCACGTCCTGGATTACGTCCTGGATCGTTAGATAGGAATCCGAAGATGAAAAGAGAAACAAAGAATATCACTATCGTGTAAACAAATAGTTTTAGAGTAAGCATTACAAAATCTCCAAGATAATTAAAAAAAACGACAGAGAAAGAGAATAGATTCTCTTCTATTTCACATTATGTTTTCTTTGATACAAAGTTTCTAAGAAATGAAGTGATTTCGAGGAAATAGAAAAAAATTCGGAAATTGATTTGTAGTAAGAGTCGAACCCTTTATTACCAATAATTACTATTACCAAAAATTTTATTTCATATCCACAATCGAGATCTAGGTATTGGTGGTGGACTCAAATCTAATAATAGGATTTGGATTTCTTAATGGAAAAAATGGAAATGATAAGCTGGTCCGGATTTTTTCTCCAAAAATTTTTATATTGGAATCAAGGATTCACACTGTCAGACTTATCTGATCTTATAAATTGTTAAAATGTTTGAATTTTTGTTTTCGAATAAATTTTGAATTTTTTTAGGACATTATTCAAATTAAAGACCTTATCGAAAACTTACAGCAGCTTGCCAAACAAAAGCTAAGAGAAAAAAGAATAAGGGTATTACTGGCATAATATCTACAATTGGATTCAAAAAAGCGTAGGCTTCGGGCAATTTTGCCAATAAAAAACTACTTGAATAAAGGGCGGAGTGAATACAAATACAGACCAAGCTAAAGATATTAAGCATAACAAAAATTTTGTTCTTTAAGAAAATTAATTGTATTTTTTCTTTTTTTGAATTTCGAATTTTCATTTTTATTGTGTTTTATTATTTTATTATATATATATCTTATATGATTACGATTTATTATACTTTTTTATTAAGAATTTAATAAAAAAGAAAAAATAAAAGAATTCTAAAGAAATATATATAGTATGTAATAATATACTAGAAAATAATTCAAAAAAAATGGATAATAATAATAATATAAATCGAAATAATTCGAATATTGAATTCATATTTATCATGAATATTTATTCATATTCATTATAGATATGAATGAATATGAATAAATGAGTAATCAAACTAAAAAAAATGGATCAAATAAGATCCGACCCCAAAAATCCTTTTTTGATTTGAACTTATCCAGTTCAAAATCTTTTCATTCTGAAATAAAAAATCGAAGAAATCATACTTTCATACAATATCTTAATTGAATTTTATGTAATGATCAATAAATTCAGTTTAATTTGATATCTAAGCATATCAAATCAAAATCCTAGCAACAATTTATTCTCTAATTCTATAGAGAATAATTTTGGAACTGGAATTGACGAACAACCAATAATAGTGTTTATTAGTGTCGAATCGACAATGGGGCGTGGCCAAGCGGTAAGGCAGCGGGTTTTGGTCCCGTTATTCGGAGGTTCGAATCCTTCCGTCCCAGATCACATATATTCATGATATATACCTATTTGAATACAAATTGTATATCAGAATAAAGATGACCCTTGATTTTTTTGAATCATTCGTCTCTAATCTTCGCTTTTTAATATGTAGATCTAGATTTAAAATAGACTCGATTTTTTGTTGTTTTTTTTTGTAATCTTATTTTAATCATTTTATTTAATCATTTAATTGTAAAATAAATATATTGATTATTCTTTCATATTTCTTTCTATTTGTTCAAGAAATTCATTTTAATTTTTTTTATACTTCTTTACTTTAGAAATGAAATTGTCCAGTTATATATCTAGAAGTCCAAAGTATATATTATTAGATTATATATAGATTATTATTAGATTATATATATTATATATAGATTGAATCAATTACATACCGGATCTAAAAGAATGTTATGGTAAAACATCGTTTGAAACGATGTGGTAAAAAGCAACGTGCGACTTGAAAGACATGATTAGATTAGCTGTGGATTCTAACATCCGCCATTATTTCTAGTAGATAGAATCTATTATATAGAAATCGGGGTGCTCTTGGCTCGACATCGTTTGTTCTGTTCCACTAGAACTCTTTTCTCTTTTATCCCCCCTTTTTTTTATTGTTCGATTCATACCTAATTTTTTATTTCTTGTTATTGACATAGAATGTTGTTTTCTAGAACCATAAAAATCGATTTTTATCTATCTTCAAAATGAAAATAAAATACAAAAATGGATAGAGGTAGAAGATATAATTAGAAGATATAATATGGGAAAAATTAATAATGACTCAATGAAGTCATTGGGTCTTTAAATACAGTAAGTACCCCCAATGAGGTTTTTTTCTTTATCTTTTTTCTTTATCATTGAAAATCAAATATTTTTTTTATAGAAAAAAAATGCCAGCACATATATAGTGACTTATATAGTGAAATAATACTCCGAGTTTTCATGAAAAAAAGAATCATTTTTTTAATACCCACTTGCTCGTTATTATTATCAGTTATTAACCCTATATATTATATTGGATTTATATACTTATTATATTTATTTTATATTTATTCTAATTTTTTATTGATAGTAAATAAATGAGATATGATATTAAAAATAAACTATTTATATGATTTTTCATTGAATAACTATTCATCAATTGTCATGTCATGTAAATAGAGGAAAAAATTCCTATGGAAAAATGGTGGTTCAATTCTATGCTGTTTACTAGGGAGTTAGAATACAGGTGTGGTTTAAGTCAATCAATAGAGAGTTTTGGTCCTATTGAAAATACCAGTGTAAGTGAAGACTCCCCCATTTTCACTGATATGGATAAAAACATTCATAGTTGGAAGAATAGTGAAAATTTTAGTTACAGCAATGTTGATTATTTAGTAGGTATCAGGAACATCAGGAATTTCCTATCTGATAAAACTTTTTTAGTTAGGGATAGGAATAGGAAGAGTTATTCCATATATTTTGCTATTGAAAATCAAATTTTTGAGATTGACAACGATCATTCTTTTCTAAATGAACCAGAAAGTTTTTTTTCTAGTTATAAGAATTCTAGGTATTTGGAGAATGGCTCTAAGAGTGATGATGATCACTACATGTATGATACTAAATCTAATTGGAATAATAACATTAATAGTTGCATTGAGAGTTATCTTCGTTCTCAAATCGGTATTGATAGTTACATTTTAGATGATAGTGACTTTAATCGTTACTTTTGTGGTAAGGGCATAAATAGTAGTGAAAGCAAGAGTGCTAGTATAATAACTAGCACGAATGAGACAAATGATAGTGATTTTACTAAAAGAGAAAGTTCTAGTGATCTCGATGAGACTCAAAAATATAAGCATTTGTGGATTGAATGCGAAAATTGTTATGGATTAAATTATAAGAAAATTTTGAAATCAAAAATGAATATTTGTGAACACTGTGGATATCATTTGAAAATGAGCAGTTCAGATAGAATCGAACTTTCGATTGATCCAGGTACTTGGAATCCTATGGATGAAGACATGGTCTCTGTAGATCCCATAGAATTTCATTCGGAAGAGGAACCTTATAAAAATCGTATTGATTCTTATCAAAAAAAGACAGGATTAAGGGAGGCTGTTCAAACAGGCACAGGTCAACTAAACGGTATTCCTGTAGCAATTGGTATTATGGATTTTCAGTTTATGGGGGGTAGTATGGGATCCGTAGTGGGTGAGAAAATCACTCGGTTGATCGAATATGCTAGCAATCAACTTTTACCTCTTATTCTAGTATGTGCGTCCGGAGGAGCGCGTATGCAAGAAGGAAGTTTGAGCTTGATGCAAATGGCTAAAATATCTTCTGCTTTATATGATTATCAAATCAATCAAAAATTATTCTATGTATCGATCCTTACATCTCCTACTACTGGGGGGGTGACAGCCAGTTTTGGCATGTTGGGGGATATCATTATTGCCGAACCAAATGCTTACATTGCATTTGCGGGTAAAAGAGTAATTGAACAAACGTTGAATAAGGAAGTACCCGAAGGTTCACAATCGGCTGAATTTTTATTCCAAAAGGGCTTATTTGATTCAATCGTACCACGTAATCCTTTAAAGAAGGTTCTAAGTGAGTTATTTCAACTCCACGCTTTCTTTCCTTTGACTCAAAATGAAAAATCAAGCAGAGCCTAAAATTCTTTTTTTTTTGAACTTCAAATAAAATAAATTATGAGACAAAAATCAAATTAGAACACACAAGAGCAAACTAATAAGATATTAATAGAAAAATCCTAAGAATTAAGAATAATAAAAAGTTATATTATCATACACATGTTTCTTGTAGAAATAGAGGGCTAAATTTATCCAGTTATTTAGTTCTACATTCCTTATAATTATTATTGGATTCGATTTGTACTTTTTATTCTATTCTTTAATAATGTTCTTTAGTAATAAATATTTTTCAATTTTTTTTTTCTTTTATTATTGATTTATTATATTCTATATATATTATGTATACTCATATGTATACTCAATATATAGAGTATAGAATAATATATGGAGTATAGAATATATATATTTTATCCATATATAGTCATTTAGCTATACTTAGTATAATTTTGTAAATATACTTAGTATAAGTCTATATGAATTCTAGTGATTATAGACTATCTTTATTACAATATATATAAGAGTAATCAAAATATTAAATTAATATAACAATCAAAAAAAATAACAGGTACAAATATTAAATCGAGGTACCCTTTTTATGATAAACTTACCTTCCATTTTTGTTCCTTTAGTGGGCCTAGTATTTCCGGCAATTGCAATGGCTTCTTTATTTCTTCATGTTCAAAAAAACAAGATTTTTTAGATACGGGCAGTAGGGACAGGACAAATCTTATTTATTTTTTTAGATCAAAGTCAAATTCATTTGACTTGGCTTTGTTATTCTATTTTTAAATAACTATTCCATTAAAAAACAAAAGAAAGAAAAGGAAGATACTAATATCATATAAGCCTTAATAAGGAGGATAAAATATGACTTGGGAGTCAGAACATGTTTGGCGCTCAGAAGACGCATGGATCGACATTGTAACGGGGTCTCGAAAACCAAGCGATTTCTTCTGGGCTTCTTTTATTCTTTTAGGTTCATTAGGGGTTTTATTGATTTCAGCTTCCAGTTATTATGGCAGGAATTTGTTATCTTTCATTTCATCGGAGTTTGAGCCTGAGCTAGTTCCTTTTTTGCCACAAGGGGCCACGATGACTTTCTATGGAACCGCGGGTCTCTTTCTAAGTTTTTCTTGGTGGCTTCTAATTTTTTGGAATGTGGGTAGTGGTTATGATTTTTTCGATAAAAAAAATAAAATGGTGTGTTTTTTTCGTTACGGATTTCCTGGAAAAAATCGTCGTATTTTTATCCGAGTCCGTATGGACGATATTCAGTCCCTCATAATACAAAGTCAAATAGAAACTAAAAAAGATAGTAGGTATCGTAATGGTGTCCTTTATATGCAAACCAGAGAACAGGGGGCCATTCCCTTGACTCCTATTGATGATTATTATAGGACTCCACGCAAAGTTGCACAAAAAGCTTGGGACTTGTCCATATTCTTGCGTGTACCAATGGAAATTTGATAAAAATAATTTCGAAAAAGAAATGTTTTTCCCTAAGAAAGCATTTCTTTTTCAAAATTATTTTTAAAGCTTTTGAAACAATATTTTTTTTCTTCATTCGAATTGGCAGTGGATTCTTTCGTTTTCTTCTTTGATTTCTGTATTCTTTTTATTAGAAATTCAAGGCAAGAACTAACTACAAATAAAAAAAGCGGGAATAGATTCGAAATTGATATATATAGGTTCTATGACTTGTAATAGAACTTATGCTTGATAGAAAGATTATTATCATATAGAGTTGACAAATGAGATGAAGCTGAGTTCATTAAAGACGAAAAATGGCAAAAAAGAAAGTATTCATTCCCCTTCTATGTCTTACATCTATAGTCTTTTTGCCCTGGGGCGTTTCTTTTACATTTAATAAATGTATGGAATCTTGGTTTACTAATTGGTGGAATACTAAACAATCCGAAATTTTCTTGAATATCATTCAAGAAAAAAGTATTTTAAAGAAATTCATAGAATTTGAGGAACTGTTCCTCTTGGATGAAATGTTAAAGGAATACCCGGAAACACGTTTCCAAAACCTTCGTATGGGAATCTACAAAGAAACCATCCAATTGATCAAGACACACAACCAAGATCGTATTCATACAATTTTGCACTTCTCGACAAATATAATCTGTTTCTTTATTCTAACTGGTTATTCTATTCTGGGTAATCAAGAACTCATTATTCTTAACTCTTGGGTTCAAGAATTCATATATAACTTAAGTGACACAATAAAAGCTTTTTTGATTCTTTTGTTAACTGATTTATGTATAGGATTCCATTCGACTCATGGTTGGGAACTAATGATTGGTTCTGTCTATAAAGATTTTGGGTTTACTCAGAATGAGCAAATTATATCTGGTCTTGTTTCCACTTTTCCAGTCATTTTAGATACAATTTTTAAATATTGGATTTTCCGTTATTTAAATCGCGTATCTCCCTCACTTGTAGTGATTTATCATTCAATGAATGACTGAAAAAACGATCCACTGATCCAACTGTAAAGTTTGTTTTTTTGTATATAAAAGCTAAACATTCAAAAATTTACTAATTCTTTTTCTTTCTACTCGTATTCTTCCTATATTCTAGGAAAATTATTTCAGTAAATAGCAGATTCATGGATAGGGAACGATGCCAGTAACCTACCTAATCTTATTGTAAAAATTTTCAG